ATAATCCCGACCTCTCCAGTAATATTTTTTTGAATCCATTCCATTTGAATTGGTATTTTCTCGATCATAATTGTTGTGAAAAGACATCTACAATAATGAGTCTTGGGCAGTTGATTTGTGAAAATGTATGTATAGCCAAAAACAGACCCCGCCTAAAATCGGGTCAAGTTATACTTGTTCAAGTTGACTCTATAGTAATACGATCCGCTAAGCCTTTTTTGGCCACCCCGGGAGCAACTGTTCATGGCCATTATGGGGAAATCCTTTACGAAGGAGAAACTTTAGTTACATTTTTTTATGAAAAATCGAGATCTGGTGATATAACGCAGGGTCTTCCAAAAGTGGAACAGGTATTAGAAGTGCGTTCGATCGATTCAATATCGATGAATCTAGAAAAAAGGATTGAGGTTTGGAACGAATGTATAACAAGAATTCTTGGAATTCCCTGGGGATTTTTGATTGGTGCTGAACTAACTATAGTGCAAAGCCGTATCTCTTTGGTTAATAAGATACAAAAAGTTTATCGATCCCAGGGGGTGCAGATTCATAATAGGCATATAGAAATTATTGTACGTCAAATAACATCAAAGGTTTTGGTTTCAGAAGATGGAATGTCTAATGTTTTTTCACCCGGAGAACTAATTGGATTGTTACGAGCGGAACGAATGGGGCGCGCTTTAGAAGAAGCGATCTGTTACCGAGCCATCTTATTGGGAATAACAAGAGCATCGCTCAATACTCAAAGTTTCATATCTGAGGCAAGTTTTCAAGAAACTGCTCGGGTTTTAGCAAGGGCGGCTCTCCGGGGCCGTATTGATTGGTTGAAGGGTCTGAAAGAGAACGTTGTTTTGGGGGGGATGATACCTGTTGGTACCGGATTCAAAGGATTAGTATACCCTTCAACTTCAAAACAACATAACAACATTCCTTTGGAAACAAAAAAAAAGAATCTATTCGGGGGGGAAATGCGAGATATTTTGTTCCACCACAGAAAATTATTGGATTCGTCCCTTATCAAAGAATTTCCATGATACACTAAAAGAATCATTTATAGGATTTAATGACTCCTAAGAGCGGATTCATCCTTTTCACTATCTTTATTATTATTATTTGGTAATCAAAAAAATGAAAAGATAATAATGAATAAAAAGTTTTGGTTGTCTATCTACGGTAGAAGAGAAAGTTCCGTCGGAACAATTATTTATTTCAGTTTCAGGGTTCCCTCTTTCTTTTTTCAAAAAAAGAAAGAGGGTGTGGGGAGAAATGACAAGAAGATATTGGAACATCCGTTTGGAAGAGATGATGGAGGCAGGAGTTCATTTTGGCCATGGTACTAGGAAATGGAATCCAAAAATGGCACCTTATATTTCTGCAAAGCGTAAAGGTATTCATATTATAAATCTTACTAAAACTGCCCGTTTTTTATCAGAAGCTTGTGATTTGATTTTTGATGCGGCAAGTAGGGGAAAACAATTCTTAATTGTTGGTACCAAAAATAAAGCAGCTGATTCAGTAGCGTGGGCTGCAATAAGGGCCCGGTGTCATTATGTTAATAAAAAATGGCTTGGCGGTATGTTAACGAATTGGTCCACTACTGAAACCAGGCTTTATAAGTTCCGGGACTTAAGAATGGAACAAAAAATGGGGAAATTCAACCGTCTTCCGAAAAGAGATGAAGCTATGCTGAAAAGACAATTATCTCGCTTGCAAACATATCTGGGCGGAATTAAATATATGACAGGGTTACCCGATATTGTAATCATCGTCGATCAGCACGAAGAATATACGGCCTTGCGAGAGTGTATCACTTTGGGAATTCCAACAATTTGTTTAATCGATACAAATTGTGACCCCGATATCGCAGATATTTCGATTCCAGCAAATGATGACGCTATATCTTCAATCCGATTAATTCTTAACAAATTAGTATTCGCAATTTGTGAAGGGCGTTCTAGCTATATAAGAAATCCTTGATTAATAATAATATAAATAACTTACTTCGGAAGTCCCATAGATTTCGGGAATAGCTTACTCTTTTTTCTTAATTCTAAAAAAGAAATAAAAAGAACTGGGGATATTATGTAATTAGTTAGTATTCAAAATATCCGATTCAAGTAGGCAGGTGGTTGAATCAAAAATTTTTTTTTTAAAGTTTGATTTTTTTAGAGGGCAATATGAACGTTCTATCATGTTCCATCAACACACTAAAGGGGTTATACGATATATCCGGTGTGGAAGTAGGCCAACATTTCTATTGGCAAATAGGGAGTTTCCAGGTCCACGGTCAAGTACTTATTACTTCTTGGGTTGTAATTGCTATCTTATTAGGTTCAGCCGCTATAGCTGTTCGTAACCCGCAAACTATTCCGACTGGCGGGCAGAATTTCTTCGAATATGTTCTTGAATTTATTCGAGATGTAAGTAAAACTCAAATTGGCGAAGAGTATGGTCCTTGGGTTCCTTTTATTGGAACTATGTTTCTATTTATTTTTGTTTCTAATTGGTCAGGAGCTCTTTTACCTTGGAAAATAATACAATTACCTCATGGAGAGTTAGCCGCACCTACGAATGATATAAATACTACTGTAGCTTTGGCTTTACTTACGTCAGTGGCATATTTCTATGCGGGTCTTAGCAAAAAGGGATTAAGTTATTTCGGGAAATATATTCAGCCAACTCCAATCCTTTTACCAATCAACATCTTAGAAGATTTCACAAAGCCCTTATCACTTAGTTTTCGACTTTTCGGGAATATCTTAGCTGATGAATTAGTCGTTGTTGTTCTTGTTTCTTTAGTACCTTCAGTGGTTCCTATACCTGTCATGTTCCTTGGATTATTTACAAGTGGTATTCAAGCTCTTATTTTTGCAACTTTAGCTGCGGCGTATATAGGTGAATCCATGGAGGGCCATCATTGAAATAGTCTTTTTTAGCCCATATGCGCGGCTCAAGATCAAGATAGTATTTACTTCGGAAATATACAATTTGGGCTATATACAATCTAGAGTAATAGAAAAAAGTTACGATATTAGAGACTTGTAAAAAGAAAGGAAAGAGATCTAAAGGATCTTTTTCCTAAACCCTTCCGTCCGTTTAATTTAACCCTCTCAATGAGTATTCGTTTTATGTTGGTAAGCCTGTGTCAAATTTCAAATAATAAAATAATTGAATAGTTTGAATTTTGCATAAGAATACTTGTAGTATATGTTTATGATATGTGGTGTGATTAAACAAAAGGGCGAAACAATTCTGGTTTCAGTTGCTTTTGTTCAAGAATTGACCAAAAGAAAATTATTATAAATATAAATAATAAATTGCATGAACTTAGATCAATAAAATAATTTGATTTCTATGCAATAATTTGCTTAATCCATTTTTCCATTTCCCTTGTATCCGTGGGAATAAGGATAAAGAAAAGGAAAGGGAGAAAAGAATTTACGAAAATACGAAAAAAGGATTCATCAAAATTTTGGTTAAGTAGGTTTAGAACCAGGTATATGTAATGTAATTGATTGGGGTTGGGGTATATGTAATATAATTGAATGGCTATAAGCCAACTTTTGTAGTTATTTCGACACTTAATTTATTCAATTTAAGATGACTGGTTTGTTTACGTTATAGAAGAAAAACACGTATATGTGATATTAGATATTGATATGTGATATTAGATATTGACTTGTTATATATGAACTAAAGATATAATTTGCTCTATTACTGTGAAATTGGAGAGGAGATAGGGATTTCAATAGTCAATAAAAGTCTTCTGTTTCATTATGACTGTGAATTAATAAACAGATGAAATCAAGAAATAATTCAACAGTTCGGAACCAAGAAATGGAAGAGCAGAAGTCGTATGGGTTCACAAGGGCTCTGCGAATAGAAACTAAAAAAGATAAATCTAAGTAGTTCTGATGATTCAATAATATAATTATATTCGATGATTCAATAATATAATTAGTTCTTAGTTACTTCGACTGGATGAATCCTAGCGACGGAATAATTAAGTCATAATTCATTGGTTGATTGTATCATTAACCATTTCTTTTTTTTGGTACGAGGAACTTATCATGAATCCACTGATTTCTGCCGCTTCTGTTATTGCTGCTGGATTGGCTGTAGGGCTTGCTTCTATTGGACCTGGGGTTGGTCAAGGAACTGCCGCGGGTCAAGCTGTAGAGGGTATCGCGAGACAGCCTGAAGCTGAGGGAAAAATACGAGGCACTCTATTGCTTAGTCTAGCGTTTATGGAAGCTTTAACAATTTATGGACTGGTTGTAGCATTAGCACTTTTATTTGCGAATCCTTTTGTTTAATTTTAGAAATATGAAAATTTTTTATTTTTTCATATTTTATTGGCTTGGACTTGTCGTTTGCTTTTTCGAATTATATCCAAATTAAACTCCTACAATTACGTATTTTTTGAGAAAATAACCTACGGGAAGGGCTGATTTGCGGGTGAGGAATTAGCATACCAACTCGCTTTCATCCTTCCCGTCCGTAGTCCAAGGAAAACAATTTTGGGGAAATGTTGTAACAAAACAAAAGGAGCAGTTCGTAGTTTATAATTCGAATATTCTTTAACTCGATTTTAAAATAGGAAATAAACAAATAGAATAAAAGAAGAAAAGAGGTAATAAAAAAATAACTCTGTTCGGTTTTTTAGTCTATATAAGAGGAGATCATATGAAAAATGTAACCGATTCTTTCCTTTCTTTAGGCCACGGGCCATCTGCCGGGAGTTTCGGGGTTAATACCGATATTTTAGCAACAAATCCAATAAATCTAAGTGTAGTGATTGGTGTATTGATCTTTTTTGGAAAGGGAGTGTGTGCGAGTTGTTTATTTCAAGAATCGGTTGGATCCAACCAGCTGTACCTTTTTCTGTTCTAACTAACTAAGAATCTAACTAAGAAAAGGGTGCAAGATCCCGCGAATTACTTCTGAATAAAAATAAATTATATGTAAGAACCATAGCATTTCGTTATTCTTTGGTAAATCCC